GATTTTGACTTTGGTAACATAAGATTGAATTGTAGAAAGAACCATCCGGATCGTTTTTTTATCGATATTCCTGGTTACTAATACTAACTAGGAAATCTCTATTAAACAAAAGAGTGAATTCTTTCAAAATAAAAGAGTGAATTCTTTCGCTTTCTTCCGTGGAATTAGTTAACAAGGTCTTGCATCTTTCTATATCTCCCGAAAAAAATCCCCCACTAAGAATCCTTTTTGTTGGATCGTATTATAACGAATTCTTTGGGGGTTTTTAGGAAATATTTTAAAATTTTATTAAATTATGAAATTTATAAGACAAGAAAAGATAATAACTACTAATACGAATAATAAAAGGGTGGATTATCGTATATATATATTTCATGTAGAAACATGTAGAAAGATGAATTAGAAACATGTAGAAAGATGAATTAGAAACATGTAGAAAGATGAATAGGTCCATTTATTTATATATTTATTGTATTTTATTAATTTAATTAATATATATTTCTTAAATTAATATATATTTCTTAAAACATATACTTATAGACTCCCTATCCCTATTAAGTATATATATACTCACTTAGGTATACTTAGTATAATATAACAATTATCTATGAATTATAAGATATCTTTATAACAATATAAGGATAAGGTTCAAATATAAAACAATAAATATAACAATAAATAACAGGTACAAATATTAAATCGAGGTACCCATTCTATGATAACTCTCAACAGTCTCCCCTCCATTTTTGTGCCTTTAGTGGGCTTAGTATTTCCGGCAATTGCAATGGCTTCTTTATCTCTTTATGTTCAAAAAAACAAGATTTTTTAGATACAACAAGGACAAATCTTATATATATATTTTTTCAAGACTTACTTGGATCATAACACGGATATCTATTTAGTAAAATATGGTATAATATGCGGCTTCCTTCGAGCATAAGCTCTTATGTATGTGTAAACATGATAAATAAATTATAACTATTTTCAAATAGATCGGGATCGGGGAGAATTTCTGAAATGTAAAGTCAATATATCTATATGTATTAGGAAATCATATGAAAGGGATGTTATTATTTTAGTTTGGATCTAAGAAATTCGATGAATTATCCCTAAAGGTTCACATCATAATAGTGCTGGTTGATGAGAGTTACTTCGGAAACAAAAAAAAGTAAAAAAAAATTATTTTTGTTATTCTCCCAATTCCAATAAAATGCAACTAGGTCTAGTTAGAGTATGAGTTGGCGATCAGAACGTATATGGGTAGAACTTATAGCGGGGTCTCGAAAAACAAGTAATTTCTGTTGGGCCTTTATTCTTTTTTTAGGTTCATTAGGGTTTTTATTGGTTGGAACGTCCAGTTATTTTGGTAGGAATTTTATATCTTTATTTCCTTCTCAGCAAATAATTTTTTTTCCACAAGGTATCGTGATGTCTTTCTATGGGATCGCAGGTCTTTTTATTAGCTCCTATTTGTGGTGCACAATTTTGTGGAATGTAGGTAGTGGTTATGATCGATTCGATATAAAAGAGGGCATAGTGTGTATTTTTCGTTGGGGATTTCCTGGAAAAAATCGTCGCATATTCCTCCGATTCCTTATGAAAGACATTCAGTCCATCAGAATAGAAATTAAAGAGGGTATTTATGCTCGTCGTGTCCTTTATATGGAAATAAAAGGACAAGGAGCCATTCCCTTGACTCGTACTGATGAGAATTTTACTCCACGAGAGATTGAGCAAAAAGCTGCTGAATTGGCCTATTTCTTGCGTGTACCAATTGAAGTATTTTGAAAAAAGGAACTGAAGAATGAATACTTTGCAAGAGATAAAAAACTCAAGAATCATCTTTTTTTCTATAGCATAACTTAACTGAAGTTTCTTCAGAACGCTTACTCGAGCCAAAGCAAACGTATATGAAACAATTCTAAAACTAAATTGTTTATGTCCACAATTTTTTTTATGCGTATGTAAATCCACTTAACTCAATTCAGTAACAAATCTAAATGATAGATTCATCATATATCAAAACAAAACATTTCATCATAAAGTAAAGAATTTTTTTTTCTAAATACTAAATATTTGATATTTTGATAGAACGGGAGTTCTTTCGTCTCGAAATCCGACTACTATTAATTTGAAGAGGGCTCTTTCTTATTCTATATTCTTTCTAAATTCAAGGACTAACCGCTGTACTGAATCACAAAAAAATCCGGAAATACATCGATGACTTGTAATAGAACTTATGCTTGATAGAAATATTAGTATCATATAGAGTCGACGAATGAGGTGCGTTCATTAAAAATTTTAAAATTCACAGACGAAAAAATGGCAAAAAAGAAAGTATTAATTTCCCTTCTATATCTTGCATCTATAGTATTTTTGCCTTGGTGGATCTCTCTCTCATTTAATAAAAGTCTGGAATCTTGGTTTACTAATTGGTGGAATACTAGGCAATCCGAAATTTTTTTGAATGATATTCAAGAAAAGAGTATTCTAAAAGAATTCATAGACTTAGAGGAACTCTTACGTTTGGACGAAATGATAAAGGAATACCCGGAAACACATTTACAAAAGCCTCGCATCGAAATCTACAAAGAAACGATCCAATTGATCAAGATGCACAACGAGGATCGCATCCATACAATTTTACACTTCTCGACAAATATAATCTGTTTCGGTATTCTAAGTGGTTATTCTATTCTAGGTAATGAAGAACTTGTTATTCTTAACTCTTGGTTTCAAGAATTCCTATACAACTTAAGCGACACAATAAAAGCTTTTTCTATTCTTTTATTAACTGATTTATGTATAGGATTCCATTCGCCCCACGGTTGGGAATTAATGATTGGCTCTGTCTACAAAGATTTTGGATTTGCTCATAATGATCAAATTATATCCGGTCTTGTTTCTACTTTTCCAGTCATTTTAGATACAATTTTTAAATATTGGATCTTTCGTTATTTAAATCGTGTATCTCCTTCACTTGTAGTGATTTATCATTCAATGAATGACTGAAAAGTGATCGAACGATCCAATTATAATATTTGTTACTTTGTACATAAGCAAAACATTCAAAATTGTACTTACTACCCATCCAAGGGATTCCTCCAATATTCCAGTAAAATTATTTATATTTAATATTTAAGTAAATAGCAAAATTATAGATAGGGAACTATACTAGCGACCTACCTAATTTTATTGTAGAAATTTTCGGGATCAATGATTGGACCATGCAAACTAAAAATACCTTTTCTTGGATAAAGAAAGAGATTACTCGATCCATTTCCGTATCGCTCATGATATATATACTAACCCAGGCACCCCTTTCAAATGCATATCCCATTTTTGCACAGCAGGGTTATGAAAATCCACGAGAAGCGACTGGCCGTATTGTATGTGCCAATTGCCATTTAGCTAATAAACCCGTGGATATCGAGGTTCCACAAGCGGTACTTCCTGATACTGTATTTGAAGCAGTTGTTCGAATTCCTTATGATCTGCAACTGAAACAAGTTCTTGCTAATGGTAAAAAAGGAGCTTTGAATGTCGGGGCTGTTCTTATTTTACCCGAGGGGTTTGAATTAGCCCCTCCCGATCGTATTTCGCCCGAGATTAAAGAAAAGATAGGAAATCTGTCTTTTCAGAGCTATCGTCCCACTAAAAAAAATATTCTTGTGATAGGTCCGGTTCCTGGTCAGAAATATAGTGAAATCACCTTTCCTATTCTTTCCCCGGACCCCGCTACTAAGAAAGATGTGCACTTCTTAAAATATCCCATATATGTAGGCGGGAACAGGGGAAGGGGTCAGATTTATCCCGACGGGAGCAAGAGTAACAATAATGTTTATAATGCTACAGCAGCAGGTATAGTAAGCAAAATAATACGAAAAGAAAAAGGGGGGTACGAAATAACCATAGCGGATGCATCGGATGGACGTCAAGTGGTTGATATTATCCCTCCAGGACCGGAACTTCTTGTTTCAGAGGGCGAATCCATCAAACTTGATCAACCATTAACGAGTAATCCTAATGTGGGTGGATTTGGTCAGGGAGATGCGGAAATAGTACTTCAAGATCCATTACGTGTCCAAGGTCTTTTGCTCTTCTTGGCATCTGTTATTTTGGCACAAATCTTTTTGGTTCTTAAAAAGAAACAGTTTGAGAAGGTTCAATTGTCCGAAATGAATTTCTAGATCTGCGGATTTATCAACATCAAGCTCTAAAAATAAACAAATTTTTGTTGGGAATTATGTATGATCAAAAAAATTTTGCTTATTTATATTCTTTATTCTACCGGATTTCGGGAATTACTTAATACCGCATTCCTGGTCATAGTATATTGTGAAGGCGACTGACTGTTTTACTTAACTCTTCTTTATTTATTTGTTTTTTCAATCCAAATTGAAACGGTATGATATAGAATGAATCAATAGTTTTATATTTGACTAGAATCAAAACAAAAGATAAATAAGCGGAGAATAGAAACCAAAGTATAAATGAGAGGAACAAAGGATTTTAGGGGAGATTGTTCGTCTCCTAGTCCTTGACACAAGAAACGGAATTTTACCCAACCCTTTCTTGTGTCGAATTAATAAAGATTCTCGATCCCATTCGTAAAAAATGGATATTTGTAGTTTTCATTTTTTTTTTTTTTTTTTATATATAGGTTTATTTTATCATAACCCTTTTTTTTTTTTTTAGATTTCTTACGTAACATAGTGGTAGTGGACAAATAAATATAGGTCAATTTATTGAGCAATATAGAACTTCTTCAATTTCAACGAACTTATAAAAAAAAATTTCACTTTTATTAGATTAAATATTTATTAGATTAAATGGAGTAAGGTTCTATTCTATTAGTATAGAAAGGGTTTGCATGATATCTGATTGATAGAAATATATTATATTTCTATATAATTGTGAGTCATCCAAAAAGGGTAAATCGAGTGATTCCTTCTTTGTTTTAAGTATTGACAGATACTATTGAGTAACAGATGTTCTGA